AACACCTGTTCCACTTTTGGAAGACCTTGCGTTATATCACCAGATCTTGATTTTTCATATATAAATGTAACTAATGTATCTCCTTCGTAAAGGATTTCCCCATAATGTCCATGAACAGTTGCTCCTGGAGTAGCCAAATAAGGCTTAGCTGATCGTATTACCACAGAGTCAACTTGAACAATTAGAACTTGACCCGATTTTAAATGCGGCCCTTTTTTGGCTATACATACATTTTCACAAATAAACTGCCCAAGACTAACGATTGTAGATGTCTCTTCACAATAATTGGAATGGAGAAAATACCAATTCAAATTGAATGCATTCAAAATGATGTTACTGCATGAATAGGGATTATAAATTTTACCATTTTCATCCAGTAAATAATATTTAAGTATTTGAAAAATCTGTTTTAAATTGTCAAGTTGCAAATAGTTAGTTACCAAGATCTGATTATGGGTTATTAAATGGGAAAATAAATCAAAATTATAAATTGGAAGGCCTGTTCCTAAGGGGCCCAACGAATTCCTAATTGGAATTAGGGGGTCCTTTTTGATTGATTCTTTTATCACATTGGGAGATTTTACATCGTTGAATGGGCCTATTCGAGAACAATTGGATGATGACAAAATTATCAAAGATTGAGATTCCTTATTTCGATTCAACAAGGTATGAATAGTTCCTTGATTTGGATTAAGGGATTCTTGAATCCTTGCCTTGGAATAGGAATAAATGGAAGAAAACGGATTGACATTATCGCGGTCTGATCCATTCTCAGAGATCAATCCTGAACCCGACAGATCATTCCTTTTTCCGGTATACGAAATAGGTGACTTCGCTAAGTCGATTCTTAGAAAATCTCTAATTAAACCATTTGTCCTTATTTCAACAAAGGAAGCACAGGCCTTTTCGATCGAAGAACTTTTTTTGTCTTGGTCCCAATTCAACACTAAACAAGTCCGAACTAATTGAATACTTGTGTCCCAAATTTCAAGAATTGGGTCGTAATAAAGGATATAATTGACAACTCGAAGTTGTAGATTATCACTTTCCTGCAAGAGATCCGGCGGGAAAAGTCTTCCTAAATTTATACCATCCGTTTTTTTATATGGGACTACAGGTTGAACCAAAACAAAATACTTTTTTTCATACCTGGAAAGTTTCATTCGTTGGATATAGAGCCAATTTTTCAATTTTTTGTATTCTTTGTAATTTTGTTTTCCCCCTCCTGGTGGTATCAATCGGAATGCCTTATTTGTCTTTCCAGGAAAATGGATATCTCCAGAAAAGATTATCAGTTTAATTTTTTCTGCTTTTTTCTTCACTCGGACCAATCCGCCTACCCGACTTCTTCTATTTAAAGTTAAAGTGATTTGTGTATCTACCCCAATAATACTATTGTGCCGTACCATTATGGAAGAAGATTCGGCCAAAATGTGGACTTCCACGGGAATAAAAAAAAATGGATTTACTTCCGTTTGGTATTTTGGCCAAAATACCTTGACTCCTCGATAATCAATCAAATCCTCTTCGTTGATGATTGAATTCAGTTCTCTAGTCTCATATTTAGGTTCTCTAGTCTGATATTTAGTAAGTCCCGAGCTCTTTCTTATATATCGAGGATCATCGAAATAAGCAAGAATACTATTTATACGGAGAATACCATTTCTGGGGATTTCAATTGAGATACCTGAAGAAGGTATTAGTTGGTTCTCGCCTTCTTGAATCGATTCGAGTGGGATGATTAATCTATTTCTTCGCCTCTTTGCCAATAAATCAGAATTCCCGTCGAGAATGCCCGGATATCTGAGATTACACCGACCAGTACATGTGATTCGATTAAGTTCTGAATAATCAGGAATGCTATCTCCTTCAGGAATGCTATCTCCTTTTTTATTTTTACCAGAAAAATACGAACTAAAAAATTTGTGTCTCACTTGATTATTAGTTACTGAGGGGTTAGAAATATATCTTCGCTTGACAGAAAGAGAATAAGCGTTCATTTGATCTTGATCCTTGTGGATCGAACAGGGGCCTAGACTGGATCTCCAGGGCTCCCCTAATAATATCCATAAATGACTTGTTTTTGGTAAGAGATGTATATTACCATATGTAAATTCAGGTGCATGGTACACATCGGTATTCCAGTGCATTTCGCCCTCTGAGTCAGAATAAATATGTTTTCGAACCTTCTCTTTCAAATTCAAAGTGGATGTTCTCGCGCGAATCTCAGCAATCACTTGTTCCGATTCTACATATTGATCGTTTTGAACTAAAAGAAAACTTTTGGGCGGAATATACACATTGTGTATAATATCTTCACTCTCAATAGTTACATACAAGTCTCTAGAACATATAAAAGCAGGATGTCCATGACGTGTACGTGTCGGATGAACCAAATCCTCATTGAATTTTATTTTTCCATTAGAAGGGGCTCGCACATGTTCTGCAGTACCCCCTGTGAATACTCCGCCGGTATGAAAAGTTCTTAATGTTAATTGAGTGCCGGGTTCTCCAATAGATTGACCTGCAATAATACCTACAGCTTCTCCCAATTGGACCAGGTCGTCATGAGCTGGACTCCGGCCATAACATAATTGACAAATCCAAGATGTGCTCCTACAAGTAAAGGGGGTTCGAATAGAGATTGGTTGTGCTCTAAAAGTTATGAATCTATTGACGAGTCCAACCCCAATATCTTGATTTCTAGTAGCAATGCATCGCGAACCTATATATATATCATCTGCTAATACACGCCCGATTAATGTTTGGATAAAAATCCTGTCCGCCATCATCCCATTTCGAGGACTTACAGAAATACGTCGAACGGTGCCGCAATCTGTTCGACGTACAACAATGTGTTGAACTACTTCAACAAGTCTGCGCGTGAGATATCCTGCATCTGATGTTCGGATAGCGGTATCCACAACTCCTTTACGGGCTCCGTAACAAGAAATAATATATTCTGTTAAAGAGAGTCCTTCGCGTAAATTGCTTTGAATGGGTAAATCAATCATTTGCCCTTGGGGATCCGACATTAATCCTCTCATACCTACTAATTGATGTACCTGAGATGCATTTCCTCTGGCTCCCGAAAAAGACATTATATGGACTGGATTAAAAGGATCGGTCATCCGAAAATTAGGAGTCATTTCTTGTCGCAAATATTCACTTGTGGCATACCATATCTCGATCGATTGACGTAATTTTTCTACCGCGTGTACATTCCCATAATGATGGTGTTTTTCCAAAATAAAACTTTGTTGTTCAGCGTCTTGAACTAGCCATCTTTTAGAAGGTATTGTTAAAAGATCATCAATTCCTAATGAAATGGATGCGGCGGTAGCTTCTCGGAAACCCAGAGTCTTTACTTCATCCAGGATATGTGATGTATATCCTATTCCATAGTGATCAATAAATCGACTAATAAGTCGTTTCATGCCAGTTCCGTCTATCATTTTATTGTAAAAGACATGAGTGGCCCGTTGTGCCATCAGTACCTCCATAATTGCGCTGAGTAGAATTTGACAATGGGTTTGAGTCAGTGATTGGGTTTGAGTCAGTGATTGGAAAACTTCCTTTTCTAGATCTTGATTCGCGTAGAAATTCCGCAATTATAGTCCTAGTTAAACCGGCGAGACTCGCATTCCCGCTGGTAGCATAGAATTACAAAGGCCCTGCCAAAACCCCTGTACGGCTTCGTCTATTCCTCGATAAAGCGAAATATGACCAAGAGTGGTTCGAATATATATATAAAGAATTTCTTTTTTTATACTTCTTACTATTAGATAGTGTCCATAAATCTCATAATAGGTCCCCAAAGATTCATAGTGAATTTCGATGGGAGCTCCTCTTGCAGCAATAACGCGTTGATCTAGTCGCCACCGGAACCACAAAGGACTACCTAAATTGATTCGTTTTTGCCAATAAGCTCCAATTACATCATAGGTATTACAAAAAAAGGGTTCTTTTTTTTTTGCATACTTATAGTTATTATCTTCATTTTGATAGTTTCTACGATTACATGGATTATACCTATTTACACAAATACCCCGACGATTTCCACTCGTTAAGACATAGAGTCCACTAAGCATATCTTGAGTTGGTGCGGAAATGGGATCTCCAATAGTTGGAGACAAAAGATTCATATTAGAAAACATAAGTAAACGTGCCTCTGATTGAGCCTCCGCAGATAAAGGCACATGAACAGCCATTTGATCCCCGTCAAAGTCTGCATTGAAGCCCTTACAAACTAATGGATGTAAACAAATAGCACGCCCTTCCACTAAAACGGGGAGGAATGCCTGTATGCCTAATCTATGCAGAGTAGGTGCTCTATTCAGCAATACAGGATGGTCATCCAGAATTCTCTGAAGTATTTCCCATACAATCGGTTTTTTTTTCCTAATTTGACTCTTAGCAACTCCTATGTTCGAAGCAAGATGTTTTCTAATTAGGTCACGAATTACAAATGCCTGGAAAAGTTCTATTGCTATTTCGCGAGGCAATCCACATCGATGTAATGCAAGTGAAGGGCCCACGACAATCACTGACCGCCCTGAATAATCGACCCGTTTACCAAGCAGAGTCTCGCGAACTCTTCCTTCTTTGCCTTCAATTACATCTGAAAGCGACTTGTAAACTCTATTATGATCATCCCTCATTGGTTGTCCGCAGATTCCATTATCAAGAAGTGCATCCACAGCTTCTTGTAACAATTTTTCCTGAGATATTATTAATTCTTCTGGCGTAGCTATACTTGTTGTTAATAGATCTGTAAGAGTATTATTCCGATAGATAATTCTTCTATAGATTTCATTAATATCCGAGGTCACTAGTTTATCCTCATCTATATGATAGATTGGTCTCAACTCAGGAGGAAGAACTGGTAATAGACACAAAACCATCCATTTTGGTTCTATATTTGTTCGAATAAAATGCTTAGCCAATTCTATGCGTCTAAGCAAAAAATCTTTTCTTCTTCCAACTTTTCGATCTTCCCA